TAATCTTCCTCCCCAATCAGATATTATGGTGCCGGTATAGACCGAAATTACGTTATGGTCCAATTCTGACCGGTAATAGATACCGGGGCTTTGCAATATTTGACTGATCACAATTCTGTATAGTCCATTTACTATAGAAGTTCCCAGGGAATTCATTAGAGGAATGTTTCCAATAAAAATTGTTTGTTCTTGCATATCCCTACGGGTTTTCCAAATTAATCCTGCGGATACGTATAATTCAGAAGAATATGTGAGTGATTCATATACAGCATCTCTTTCTTTTATCAATGGTTCTACCAATTTATATGTTTCCACAAATAATTGAAATTCAATTTCTTGATCTGTATCTTCAATTTTTGGAAACTTAGAAAGTTCTTCTGTTAAGCCATGATCAATGAACCTACAAAACCCTTCAAATTGTATCTGATTAAACCCAGGTATTGTAGACATTCTCTCATTTCCACCCCCAAGCATTTTATTTATTTCCCATTTATAAAAAAAATCCCATTATTTGCTTATTCATCATCAAATGGATCGATCTAGCAATGATGGAATTTATATTATGTTTACTGAATCACATGAAATTTTACCTAACTCCATAGGTGTAATAGATGTAATGCATGAAATACATATGAACGTAGGAATAAAGAGACTTTGATACTCAAATTGGAATTTGCAACAACTACAAATGAAATACAAAGGAATTGGTAAATTCTATTTAGACTTATGGAGTTTTGTATAGAATATCTATATCAAAACAAAAGTGAGTCAATTTGTACCATTATTATGATATTCCAATCCTATTGGGTACTATAAATAGATTCGGGATTTGATCTGCAGAAACAATATAGAATTTTTTTGTATTTTTTTAACAACATGGAACTTTTTCGTGGATTCCACTGTTAAAAAAAAATTCGCATAGAAGAGAGATATTTTACCTATACCTATATTTTTTTTAGTAGAATTCGTAGAATACGATTGAAGTATGTATGAAGACTTGTATTTATTAATAAACATGTGCAGATATATATATAGTTATATATATCTACGCCTTTATTACAGTTCTATGGGGGACACCACAGTCAGACTCTATCCAAATTTCTATTTTCTATTTAATGATAATTAAAAAAAAAAATTGTAAAAATTGAATTACGAAAATTTCCTATAGGCATCTTATATAGATAAGATACCCAATTAGATTTAGATAATAGTAATCGTTTATGTTCTGGGGTTTACATATACTCATAATCGCTATTATTATCTTAATTAATAAGAAGGATTTTTTTATGGTTATGGAAACGAATCAATACGGATTAGTAATGATTAGTTATCTATCAATTTTGATTTAGTTAGGTAAGGTATCCATTTGGGGATTTTTTTCTTATATCATTAGGGAAACCGAATTTTCAATTTTAATCCAAGAATCGTTTATGAATTCACAGTCAATAGTTAAAGTTAACGGTTCCCATTTGTCCTGAATTTTTTCTTTTGTGACCGAAAATCCCCATTTGATTTTTTATTTTCTTTCAATAGAAAAAGAAAGCAAAGTTTTTCGGTTTTTAGTTTTCGATATTGTGTGTTGTAAGATACTATCAATCGAAGAGATAGAGCCAATCCAATATTTTGTATCGTTTTGGCGGCATGGCCGAGCGGTAAGGCGGGGGACTGCAAATCCCTTTTTCCCCAGTTCAAATCCGGGTGCCGCCTCATCAACAAACAAAAGAATCGAAATACCTTCTTATGTTTTGCTGATATAACTTTATCATTTTTTTTTCCAGCAGAAGTAAGCAGAAGAAAAAGCCTCTTTAGATTTGCTTGATTCTAAGCATCGTTGGGGTTCTCTAAAATGCTATAAATCCTTGCGTCTAGGTTTCAAGAATTTAGTAGATTAATGAAAAATAATCGTTAAATCTTGATATGATAGCCCTTCGACTACTAATGTAGTGTCTACTGATTGGGTCTTGAATTAGGGAATCTAATTTAATTTTTAGTTACGGAAAGGAGGAAGATACTTTATATACGATATACGGACTCATGAAAGTATCTGAGTGCTCGAGCATTCAATCAATATTATATTGAATGGATAATTGGCTTTTTTTTTTTTTATTTTAATCTTAAAAAAAAAATTCTTTGTTTTCGATAAGCTCTAGTCACACATGTAATAGGCCATCCCATCTCCCGATTGTCTCTATGAAACAATCGGGAGACAGTAAAGATTAGATCAAATGAGAAAGGAATAATAGGGGTATGTGATAGATAGTGATCTATCTTGATTCTCCATTTTGAGACTTTTTACTTAATGTAATGAAATGCAGGGCAACAAAAGAAAGACTAGGTCTTATTATTCCTACATGTTACTAACACTCCTTTGATACTTCCAAGAGTTTCTCTGCCTCTTTTATTTATTTGTGCTTAATTTTTTCGATTATACTAGAAATCATATAATAACTTGTTATAATTCTATTTTTGGATTGTTTCATGAATGGTGTTGTGCCCGAATCTCTTTTTGACTATGCGCTAGTGATTCCACTATTATTAGTGAATAATAATTATTAGTGAGCAATAATGGAATAATTCTTTTATATTCATAGAGATAGGGGACATAATTCACATGGATATGGTAAGTCTCGCTTGGGCTGCTTTAATGGTAGTCTTTACATTTTCTCTTTCACTCGTAGTATGGGGAAGAAGTGGACTCTAGAAGTCCTACTAATTGAAGAATCAAACTGTATCGATTGTTTTTGTTTTATTTTATAGATCGTTCTGCAAAACTTTTTTTTCTTTGATTTTTTTTTGAACAGTAAAAAAAAAAAGAGTTCTGTTATTATTATAAGTTTTAAAGTAGATACATACTTTCGACACGAAAGAACATAGACATAGTGGTTGTCCAATGAGATACTACGCATAATAATATACTACCTCATAATAAGATAGTACCTCGGGGTAGCCACCCACATATTACGTGCTTACCACTTGTTTTATTTATTATTATTAGTATTTTAGTTATTTTCAAAATAGGATTTATGCTTGTTTTATGGAACTCATTTCATATCATGGTTCAAACGTTAAAGATGGGGTTTGCTAATTCTTTTCGAAACGAAATCCGAAGATAAAAAGTTCCCACGGAACCGAACCCCTGGATCATCTGTCAACTGCTCAATCAATTACTTCTTTCGAATGCTAAAAAAAGATTAGTGGCCTTTCGATTATTTCATTTCAGATTCATTGGAATCAACATGAATTATGAAGCAAAGAAATAGAATTGGGCCACTATGTATATTATATTAACATTACATATATGTAATTGATATGATATCTATATCTAAATAGTATATATTGTAGATTCATCTATATTCAAATTGATCTATATTCAACCTCTATTTTTATACAGTACAATTTTATACACTTCAATAACAATAATAGATAGTATGGTAGAAGGATTCATATATTTCTTTCTACCATACTATCGGATCTCATAGAATACTTCTCTCGTAGAATACTGATAATTCTAGTCCGCCAATTTCATTTAAGACGCGAAATTTTAATCCTTTTCATTTTTCTTATCTTCAAGCATTGATAAGAACTAAAAAGTCAAGGTTAATTCAAATTAATCACTTTGACTGATTGTTTTTACGTATATTATAAGTAAAAAGGCGGTAGGAACTAGAATGAACAGTGCAGTAGCAATAAATGCGAGAATATTTACTTCCATAATCTCATCGTTTCATTTTTTATTCGCAATAACTCGGGATTTAATCCCATAGAGATGATAAATGTTTCGCTTGGAAATTCAATGGGATGCATTGCATCTCGATGATATCGAATCGTATTAAAATATCATGAATAACAATATCGGAGCTATCAAATCGATTCATCGTCGAGAATTGAATAGTATAACATAGGAAGATCTTTTATCCATACCGAATTGAAACAAAATGGGATTCCTGATGCAATCAAGAATTTCTTTACTTTTTTTTATTTCTAATTTTTTGCATTCTTTCTTTTCTATAATCTACTGCCCTCTTGTCCAATGCAATGATCTGATGAAGTCTCATCAGACTACCTTTACCCTCACATTGGTTATAAACAAACTCAAGCAAACAATAGCACGGATATATTTTGCTTTAAGACGAAAAATTAGATCAAAGTTGACTATGTTAAATTTATTTTGTATCGTCCAAATTCCCTTTGTGTATGTGCTTCCCGGAAACGTATAGTACTCTATTCCATTAGAGTAATCGGGCGTAATCAAAAAAGCTAGACCCAGTACGGTATTCCTTCGAATCCTGAATATGATGCTACCAATAATTGTGGTAATTCACATATGTCACATATGTCTTTCTCCCATCAATCAGTACTCGTTGAAGAAATAGAAATTCCCATATTTTTTTTGATGAAAAATGTGGAAAAAAAAAGAGAGATCCCGTTTGGAATAAAATTCAGTTATCTTATTTGTTCTCTCTTTCACAGGAAAGGAAGAGATGAATTGATGTATTTTTTTATTGGATTTGGATTGGATCCATCGGGACTGACGGGGCTCGAACCCGCAGCTTCCGCCTTGACAGGGCGGTGCTCTGACCAATTGAACTACAATCCCAGGGAAATAAAGTGTACAACATATGTTGTTGATTTAATTTCCTTCAAACCTTTCTATGCAGATTTTTGATTCGAATTGTCATATTCTAACAGACAGAGACGCGAGTAATAGATTGATATGCGCGGAGACATGTACTTTAGTGAGAGGAGCATGGATTAATAGTCATTTTTTCGTTATTGTCAAATTGATTGATAATCAATCTGTCAATGAATAAAAAATGAGTTTTTTTTTTACTTTATTCTTTTCGTAAATTTATTTTTTTCTGAAACTTTCTATTTACAGATCCTGATATGAATCGAGATCATCATTATCAAGATCTGAATTTGTGGGAAAAAGAAAAAAATAACAGTAGAGAGAGATATCAGAAAATAGGAGTTTTTTTTTTTTTTTATTCTTCCGTATC